GCTCGTTCTATTTTTATTTGAATGGGCCGGGTCTCCCGAGGTACATATGGCCGGCCTTCGGGTGTCTCGGTGATACAAACAAAGAAAAGACGAATGAAAATCACATCACCGACCAATCCTTACCAAAGGAAGGAATAGAATCGAATAATCTACCTTATTTCCTTCCCGACCCCCGCCAATCAAGCTGCACTTCCTTATAACAAGTGGCTGAGAGTAAGCAAGCTACCTTGGCCTCTTGGCAGGAGGTTCGCTGTCCCCTTCCTTTCCGGTCCGGCCGCGGTACGGTACCTGAACCCGAAGCTTCCCCGGATTCAGACGATTCAGGAGATAGTTTAGTTGCTCACCGGCCGCGGTACGGCACCTGAACCCGAAGCTACGATTAGATCCGATTTGATCTGATCCGTTCAGATTAAATGAAACAGAGAAAGCCGATTTGGTCTGGTCCTATCCGACCCTACTTAGAACGGCCGGCCAGTTTTGGACGGTGGAACGGGGAGAGGGGAGGTCGTGCCCATTCTCTTCTCTCTCCGGGCACGAGCAGAAAGATCAAAATAGTTGACCTAATACATGTACATGACGGAACGGCATATCATAGAATACGTGATCCGATTTTCTTTTTTAGGCTGCCTGCAGAAATAGTTGACCGACCGCATAACAATTCTTTCTTGTGTGTAGCGCGTGGGGCCATGTCTCCCGAACGATCATAGTACGGCCGCTCATCTAATATCAAATCCATCGGTAGATCTCACTTCCCTTCCCCCATACCATAGCCGGAAGGGATAGCGTATCTACAGAAGAGAGAGTACGGGCCCTTACCCTTAATTTAGTTTAGACGCGGCTCGAATGCCTTTACGTAATCACGCTGTGTTAAGCATGCTTCTTTGACAGAAAATCAAATTTCCATGACAACAGTCGCGACTATAAACATATGGTACGCTCTCTCGCGACTAAATATTATATATTATTATATAAATATATTAAAAAGAATAATATTTATATTTATATATATATATATATATATATATAAATAAAAAAATATATATATATATATATTATAAAGGGCGGGGCGGTAAGCTCTCTATCAACTGGGGGCTGTTCACCTTTGTCAACTCGGGAGAACAGCCCTGAAAACTCCTTTGTCAACTCCTTGCTTGCTTGTGTCGTTGACAAAGTCAACCGAGCCTAACCAAAGCGTCACGACATAATCCAAAGGTTGCCTTTGTCAACGCTACTAAGGACCGGGGCGAGCGGAATTCAGTAGAGGCTCGAAGAGGGGCTTACTAAGCGAAGGGCCGAAGGCGGCTTTGCTATCCATCCTACTATACCACCGAAGGGCGGCAGGCAAAGCTGCAAGGAGATAGTGCGGCTTTCTTTGTTCTCATGGCAGAGTGAGGGGCGCTATCCATCCGCCAATAGAGCCGGCTTTTAGTGTAGTGAAGATCCGCTCATGCTGCATGAGGGGCGGCAAAAGGCGGCTTTGCTCATGAGTTAGCGGTCAAGCGGAAAAGGACCTGCTGCCTTCTTTTCTTTCCGGAGCAGACTTGCTCGCAGACAGAGTGAAAGACAAATCAGAAGCAAGTCTGGAGGGAGTAAAGAGCCACCGTTAGGTGGTTCTGAGCCAAGTGCGATCGATTGTCCTTCCTTTATAGATTGAACTACCGTAACTCCACTCAACCAACAAAGTAAATTTAATAATCCAAGTTGAGTTACCGTACAAGATATCTAGATACTCAGGGGGAAGACTTTTGACTTAAGCCGAAAGGTATCCTAAAAAAAAGGAATGGTAGCACCACAATCCACCCAGACGCGGCCATCATAAATGGTTCGTGCGACGGCGGCGGAGGCAGGTTCGGGATAATTTATTCAATCTTCTTTCTAGCATTTATATATTTATTCTTTCTTCCGATGGAACTCCCTCTCTTCTGTGATTAACTTCTCCCTCTTGAATCAAGAAACTAGAGTCTTTCTCTTCTTCCGGCAGCATTTCTCCGCATTTCCTCTACGGTGGAGCTTCCTCTCTAGGTTCTTCTTGCCCTTTTCCACATTTTTCTTCCCACCTGAAATTCGGTTCATGTGGAAGGATCCCATTCTCAAAAGTGTTCGTTAGTTCTCAGTAATAGTGAAAAATGAAAAAAGATGAGGAGAATTCAAATAAATAAAATGTTAGGTTAACTAAAAGGCGCTGCAAGCGAAGGAGAATTCCACACATATCAAAGAAAGAAAGAAAGAAAGAAAGAAAGAAGGACTGAAATAGATTCTCTTTTATATTATGTTAGTTCACACTTTTGAGAATGAAAGTCAAAGTCGTTAAAAATTGAAATTCCACACATTTCAAAAACGAAATTGAAATGAAAAAAAACAAAGAAAGTTCTATATTGATTTCTTATTAATATATATATATAATAATATAATATATAATAATAAATAAATAAATAAATATATATATATAATGAAATATATATATATATATAATAATAATAATAATAATAATAATATATCTATATCTATATTGAAAGATAAGATTCCACTTCATTTATAGTTCAATTAAAAATATTCAACCTTTATCTATTTTTTTCATAGTTTCTTTTTATATATTTCTCTTTCATTTTTTATCATTTTATATATTTCATTTCAAAACAAAAAGGAACCACACATTTCAAGAAGGCGCTGCAAGCGAAGAGAATTCCACACATATCAAAGAAAAGAAAGAAAACAAAATATATACTATATGAAAGCTCTTAAGAATATATATTATAAGATATATATATATATATATTAAATAAATAAATAAATTATATATATAAAGTATATATATATATAATTAATTATATATATATATATAATTATATATATATATATATATATATAGTAAATATATATATACTTGAATCTTTTGAGAATTCCACACATTTCAAATGAGTCATTCATAGTTTATTTAATATTTAAGAAAAGGTTAGGAGAATTCCACACATATAAAATAAACAAAACAAACAAAAACAAACAAAGCAGCATTCAACTTCAATAATCAATATAAAAATGATAAAGAAACTATAGAAGACTTTCTTTCCATTCTAGTTAAGATTTTGGGAGAATGAAACTAAAACGAAAATGAAAGATAGCCTTTTTTAGTTTGAAACTCTTTTTGACGCTAAAACGAAAATGAAGCATATATTATATAGTGAAAAGAGTGATAAGGGAGAATGAAACTAAAACGCTCTGAAAGATAGCATAATTTAGTTTGAACTATTTTTGACTGAATATTTATTTAGGGATGATTCAACTGAATCGAATCCTTATTTTAGTCTTCTTCAACTTCAAGGCTCTCCCTTTATTTTTATTCTTATCCCAAAGCCCCCCGCGAGCCGTCCATTATTGGGATGGGTGGGAATATAAAGACCAGCCTAGCCCTCATCTTGGTTGTGTTCTACCAATACCAACTCTCCGTTACCCTCCCTCCCCAAAATGAGGTTTCCTTCCATTCCCTTTTTTCCGAAGACACGATTGGCATGCAACGAGACAATCAACAGGCGAGCCCTAAGTCCTTCTTGCTTGTTCCCGGGGGTCCGACAATTCTATTCTGTCAATTCCGTTTTGGTCATAGGCTCATTCAATAACGATCGGCCCGCCAAAGAAAGTCTTTTGCATCTTCCTTCACTCGGATCACAATTCGGCCCATAACCTTGACCACGTTGATCCTTTCCCCTCATCCACATGATTGGAAATGAAGGGGCAGGGCGGCACCCCGCTCCCCGAATGAAAGAATCTACTTTGAGAAAGCCGCTTCCGCTTCCTCTCCTCGCTTTAGTAGTCAGGCGAGTAGCTTCCGCTTCCACCTTTCTGGATGCGATCCCAGCTATGCCAATGGAAAGAGATGCCGGATAGCGATCAAAGCCTGCAGTTCTAGTCGACCCGGCACCCACTCCACCTGAAATGGATCGATCACCCGCGGAGAAGCTTGAAAGTAAATTGGGCCTGATGCGATAGATAGTCAATCTATACCCTAAACCGTACTTCTGTCATCCGCTTATCCCTCTCCCGGGCTAGGTTTCTCTCTGACGCCAGCCTATCTCCCCGCATGAATGATTGGCAGGGAAAGAAAGAAAAGGAGTCTTGATTGGTCATCCCTATCCCCAAGACTTGATACTTATCTCTAATTTCCCACAGCCTTTGATTTGATGCGGGGGGAAGGGATGAGGAGGAAGATGCTGATGGAAGCTGGGCCAAACTTTAGACACTATACTGCTAAGTATAGGGCGAGGAATGATTGAATGGACCACTTTCCCTTGAGAGCCCTTAGCCTTAAAGTGAAAAAGAACCAGTTATCCGTTTGCTGATGATTTCAAGTTTTTTAAGGGTTCTATCTTTGCCTTATGCCGTGCCAGAAGGGAATGGATTCGATCGCCAACCCTATCCAACCAATAGAAGTAGTATAGGTGCCGGATATTCAGCCAATATCAGTCTAGGTACCGGATATTCAGCCAATATCAGTCTAGGTGCCGGATATTCAGTCGTTCGACCTGCCCCCCGATCGAAAGGAATTCTACTCTTCCCCCTCCATCCGATCAAGTGACTCCTATTCCCGCGGATTCCCTCGCTTTCATGGCCGGAACACCCGCTTCCCTCTCCCAAAAGGAAAAAATCCAGAAAAATGATCAAAATAAAGAAAATATCTCAGAATTTTTTAGATATCCAGAATCCGTTTCAAGAGTCAAAGCCCTGTGTCGAAAGTTTATCGGCTAAGTCCTTTAAAGGCAAATGCGCGCAAGCCTCGTGAAGACTCAAGAAAAACCTATTTCCTGAAGATTCGATCTTCGATCTCCGCATCTTATAAGGTAAGGCCTTGAATAACCAAATCAAGATTCAAGAGAAGGTGGGCTTCGGATACTGCTCAACCTTTAGTCACTGGACTGATCCCTATCCATGGTCGATTTGATTGGCCTGCCCCGGCGGACTCCTCCATCCACTGAATTCCCTGGCCTTGAAAGCAGGAAAAGTCTATCTTAAAAGAATGAAACTCCCCAAACCGAAGGAATAGAACTTTTCAAGGGAAGATTAGAGAAAGCTACCAAAGTCAAAAAGAAAAAGAAAAAGTATGTCACCTTAGCCACCTTCGAAGACTCAAGAATTCCTTATTGCAAAAATCGGATAAGGTCGAATCAATCAGTGGAGCACCTGCCCAGGGAAGAAAGGAGATTAACTCGACCGATAGGGAGCAATAGATTCAGGATAACTTCCTTCCTAACCTAAAGAAAAGAAAAAGAAAAAGTATGTCACCTTAGCCACCTTCGAAGACTCAAGAATTCCTTATTGCAAAATAAAGTAGAGTCCATATTATCCTAGAGCCAACGGACAAGCCGAGTCGACGAACAAGATCTCGATTCATATGTAGCGGAAGACTTTTGAGACGCGGTCCTATAGACTACCGTTCTATGGGCCTTTCGTACAAGTTCTAAGACGGGCGGAGCCCGGACATAGGCCGTTTCAGTTGGTGTATGGCACCGAGGCCATGAAATCCTCACTATAGCCGAGCTTACGATTGTCCGCATAAGCTCGGTGACGCATAAACTCTTTTTTGTACATGAAACAATCTGCTACAGTTAGAGGAAGACGGATTACATGCTGAGTGGCATTGTCCAGCAGCAAGAGCGCAAAGCATGGCATGACAGACAGAAGAGCAAGCACATTCATGAAGGGTGTTTGGTACTACAGCAGAAAAGTTGATGTTACAACCGCTTCAAACGGCTTTCAGAGTTTTTCAGATAATGTAGAATGGTGCTGTAATCTTACAGGATTTGAAAGGCAACCCTTTGCTTACCCGGTTCTAAATTCAATTGAGGCCTGGACCCAACCGGATTGTTCTGTACGAATGATTACTGGTTCACTTCGTGGTCAGCAGGATATGGATGACACACTGCCTTGCCCTCATTCTCCATTTCCGTTTATAGGATCGAAGTGAAGATGTCCCTTACAGGTGTCTTATGAAGACAAAGTGGTCACCCTGGTGCAACGAGTTCGACAGATGTCAGACGGCTCTTACAGCAGCCGAAGGGGCTGACGCTTAAGAAGTCCGCTGGGAATTCGAGCGGAGGAATGGTTGGACCGATACAAGGCCAATGGTGCTGTAATCTTACCGGAAGGACGAGAGTCAACCGTTGGATGCATGGTGGAATGACGAAGGAGTCAATTTATGGACCGTATGGGATACTACAAGTGGGTCCCGCAGAAGCCTAGAGGGGAAGCCTAAGGAATACGGAAACGATGGACAAACCATTGCATTGGTAGAAGTCTAGGAATGCTAGGTTTACAGTGAGTACGCTTACTTCAACGGTTGGACAACTACCTGACGGAAGTTCTAGGAACGTAGACCTTGGAGGCCACGTGGCAATCGATGGTTCCATGATTATAGAGTCGCGTCCTTTCATTCGCAACCAAGGGTTGAGGGAAAAAAGCTTATATTATAGGCCCTTGTATGGCGCGCACGTACAAGCGCACACACACACACGCGTACTATATAGATAGCGCCAAAAACGAAGTTGAGCCTTAATGACCGGCTTGTTCTTTCTTTCCTATGGCCTTAATTTTTCTTCCTTCGCCTAGTCTATCTCGCTCTTCTTTCTTTGCCCCGCACTCTTGTTCGGGAATTTGCTCCTCTACTAGCCGAGCGCTTATCCTAAAGGTTCTTTCCTCAAGGCGAGTCAGTTGCGCGGGTAGAGATGGGCGATATGCGAAGGTAGATTGGCGAGATGCGCAGGTAGATGAGCCGCGAAGGTATGGGCGATATGCGCAGTAGGTTGTTATATGTGACACTGCTTTAGTCTCGAAGACCTACCCTCCCCTCGCTATTCAGAGCGAGGTGCGCATAGCGAGACTGAATCATTCTTAGGAAAGCGTGCAAGTCTCGCGTGCAAGTTGTTTGATATAATCGGTGGTCACAACTCTTTAATAATATAAGATAATAAGAAAGAAGATAATAAGAAAGAAGATAAAAAAAAACAGATATAAATAAAAAGAAATGAATATTATTTTATATTAAATTATTATTATATATATATATAATAATATATAATAAATAAATAAAATATATATAATAATAATATATAATATATATATATATATATTATTAAATTATATATATATATATATATAATAATATATATATATAATATAAAATATTATATATATAATTTCTTGAAACTGAGAGACTTCTGAGACACATCTTATATCAAAAGCACGACTTTCAACTAAAGGCTTGCGACTGACAGGTTTTAGGAAAAGCGAGAGTCTCCGTCGTGAGGTGGCTCTACCGAAATTGGAATGCCGCAGCTTAGCTGCCCAGGTAAATAAAGTCTCCGTGAACGAGTCAAGCTAAGCAAGGGGGCGGGAGGTACCTATATCTACCCAGCCAGGTGTGAGTTCTTTCAGTCCAGTGGCTTTGTTTGAAAAAATCTTTCATCCTTAGCGAGTAGCTGCTTCCGTAGGCTCCTCCCATTGATCGAGCTAGTTCCCGCTCTGTTCGTCGTGGCCCAACTAGGAGTGGATGCCAACTAAAATTGAGATCAAGTAGGTGTATCAGTAGCGAGACAAGAAGGCAAGCAAGCGAAGAGGCACGCAGGCTTGATTCAAACGAACAGGTGCTTGAAAGAGTGTCGCTAGCTTGATTTACCAAAGAAACTGTCTAGCCAGGCCGTCATCGTCTGCTATAGGAGCGTTGGGGGATGAAAAGGGAAGGGCAGGGGGTCCGCAGAGGGGGGTTAGGGGGGTGCGTTCCGTGGATTTTATTCAAAAAGGAAGCCGGTCAGTGAGGCAGTAAGCAAGCTCGTAGGATTGTCTGTCAAACACTGTATCCAAAAAGTTAAAAATATCAATGATAGATTATGTTAGTGTTCCGTGTGTGTATAGGTGCCACAAAGAAAAGGACTTCAACGTTCTCGGCCCTCGGAACGAAACTATCTAAGGGGCTTTGATCTTCTCTTCTTTCTTCAAAAAAAGAAAAAAGAAAATGATCGAAAAGATAAAAGCCGCAAAATCATATAGAAAGAAGAGATTCAGTGAAAGTCGCCCACTCACTCAATCTTGCAAGCGGGACTATAAAGAGACAACCACATGACCCATGCACCTATGCTATACTTGTGCTAAACTAATGGGCGGGGCCGAGTCAAAAAAAAAATGAAATTTTCCTTCTTGTTCATCAATCGGAAATCAAGACAAACCGGGCACTACGGTGAGACGTGAAAACACCCGATCCCATTCTGACCTCGATATGTGGAATCGTCTTGCGCCATATGTACTGAGATTGTTCGGGAGACATGGTCAAAGCCCGGTTCATAAAGCAAGAAGGAGACGGACATAAGCAGCCTTTTGAACTCGACTGTCTTTCTCGATTAGGTGAGTTTGAAGTTTATGGCAAAGAAAAGGCATTTCAAACCGCTTCTATCTAAGGGGCTTTGATCTTCTTTCTGTGAAAAGAGAAAAGCCCTTGCAAAAAAAGAATGTTAACAAGTGCATTTCATAGAAAAACTCGTTACACGAGTAGACGCCTTATGGAAAGAAAGCGCTTATGTTTACAAACTGGAGGAATCGAAGGTCGGTGATATTAATCAAGCTATAAGGGAATCCGGATTTAGGTTTGAAACCATGTATAGATAAAAGATTCCAAAGCAAAGCAAACCCGAAGCGCCCAATCACACAACCACATAAGGATGATCTCATTGTGATGGATGCCATTTCCCAGATATGGAATGAATCGTTTTTTCTTAGAGTGCTCTCATGGGTTTAGGAAAGATATTTGAACTCAAACCATCTTTGCACATGTGAAGAGCTGGGGAGAGGTTGAAGAACTCATTCAAGCAGACTGAGTTGCTTTGATAATCTCGATCACTTGGGCCTTCTTTCGGTCTTGAATCAAGATATCGATGACCAGCCCTCTTGCATTGCAGTCTAGTTCATTCATTCCTAAAAACGGATATCAAAGATAAACAAGGAAAAAGCGACTCAGCCATCAATAAAGGAATACCACAGGTCGCTCAGTCCTCATGAATCTCTTTCTGCGATTTGAAAATGAATCATCATTCGTTTCGCGTAAAATATGCCAGATATGCAGATGACTTACTATTAGCTATCACGCCTGGACACTCGGCAAAAGAGACAGTCACCTCAACTTTTAAAGAATTCACAAAGCAACTCAAGCTGCAGTCCACAATCAATGTCCTGAGTCGAGGAGTCTATAATCCTCATTTTACTTTTTTTGTCCGGATCACTATGGATTTTCAGGGTGTCATACACTTGAATGCCCCAAATGTTTAATTATATATATTTCATAAATCCATTTATAATCTTTCTTTCATTTTCGTGAAATTCTCCATGTAATAAATTATATATATAAATAAAAATATATAAATATATATATATTTATATATATTTATTTATATATATATATATATTATATATATATATAAATATATATATAGCATAATTATTATATATATAAAAAAAATTAATAATATATATATATATAAATATATTATTATTATATAAAATTATGCTATATATTAAAAAAAATATTAATAAATTAATATATTTAATTAATATAATAATATATAATATATATTAATTAAATATATAACTTTCAGAGCGTTTTAGTGGAATTATACTAATTAGATTAGCGTTTTAGTTTAATTCTCTTTTCTGAATCTGAATCTTAAATTTTAAATAAATTTAAAAAAATTAAATGAAACATGGAAGATTTTTAAAGAGGTGCGCAATAATTCGAGTCAAAAAAGAACTACCCGATCATGCAGATATATAACTCGAAGAAGACCTTTAAGACTGAATTTCAAGCCCTAGCTTGAGTGAAGCCACTTATAGATTCTGTGAAAATGCATTGCAAACTAAACGCTTCCTAAGGTAATCGATAGATGCCAAAAAGACCTGTCTATGACACGTTCCAAGAGTGGCAAGCCCAGCAAAAAGCCTTTAAGAAGCCTTACTCAACAGAAAGGACATTGATAAGACAGAAAGGAAATAGAAAAGCAAAGCAAAAGAGAGTTTCCACAACAACTCTCAATTGAGAGATCCTTTAGCAGATAATAACCAGAAAAAATGAGAACACGTATAAGAAAAGAAGAGTAGCTCTTGTGAGAGAAAGGAAAGAGAAGGCCGCCCAAAGGGCTTCACGAAAGCCGGTCTACGGTGACTACTTCTCCACCAATCCAAACAATAAATCCACTCTGAATTAGGGACTCCAATCGCATGTACGAGGGAGACTTGCCCAATCCCTCATGCCCCTCTTGAGCTACTTAGGGCACGGCGGTTTATCTCGTCGCCGATACTTTCTTTCGTTTCTTTTTCCAAAAATGAGACCTAACCTAACTAAGCACCAAAAGAAGGCAGAATACTATGAATAGTTTATAAAAACAACTCAAGGGCTACAAGTCAGGCGATCCACTAGTGCGTGCAAGGGTCAGGTAAGGTCAACCGGGCCATATAAAAAAAGAGCCCTGTTAAGCGGGCCATCAGGGAACAGTCCTCGACTGTAAACGGCACAGTCACTCCCACTTTCTCAAAAAGATAGAGGATCGAGAAAGTTTGAATCTGTTCTTTCAATGCGGAAATAAGAATATTATTTTATTTATATATATATTTATATATATTTATATATATATAAATATATAAATTAATATAAATAAATATATATATATATTTATAAATATTTATAAATATAAATAGAAATCAATATATATATATATAAATAAATATATATATATATATATTGATTTATTTATTATTGATCAATTTCTCTATTTAGATTGTCTGTCCAGAAAGAAACCTGCGATTTTTCATAAAAAATAGCCCTTCTTATTGTTCCATATCCCTATCCCGCAATAACGAATGGAGTTCGTATAGTATAGGCATTTTGCACGCAGCTATTTCACTGCTCTGGCTACAGTTTCTGAGACTCCGGCCATTTCATAAAGTATTCGACCCGGTTTAACGACAGCTACCCAATATTCGGGAGATCCCTTCCCCGAACCCATACGTGTTTCCGTAGGTCTTACCGTAACGAACGGGAAAGATACGTACCCATCTTTTTCCATCACGACGCGCATCTCGTGTCATTGCTCGTCGTCCTGCTTCTATTTGTCTAGATGTGATCCAAGCTACGGAGGCTTAAGACCGTATCTACCGAAAGAAAGATGATTGCCTCGATAAGATATTCCCTTCATTCTTCCTCTATGTTGTTTACGGAATCGGGTTCTTTTGGGGTTATAGTTTTGGGTTCTTTCTCAATTCCATCTCTCATTCAAAATCGTGCATGAGACTTTCTTCTCATCCAGCTCCTCGCGAATTAAACAATACATAATCTTAATATAATAATATATTTATATATATATATATATATTATTATATTTATATATATAAATAAATATATATCTATATATATATAAATAATTATATATATATAGATATAATTAAATATATTTTTATATAAATAACTAATATATATCTATTATTCTACTTATCTACCCATCCATATATTCTTTATCAAAATGATTGAGGTTTTTTAGATCTATCCTTCAATAAATATATGACAGGTTGGTCTTTTTATCGCGTCCTCGGGCCCGAGGTTTTCACTTTTTCACGAAAGCACCCTCATGAACTTCGGCTTTACTAATCCATGAGCTTATTTTGAACCCATAGTTTGACTAGCATTTGCTGCTGCAGAATCAATCAATCTAAACATTTTTTAAGATGCTCGATAAGGCATGAGTTCCAGTATCATCAGTCTTTGTTCATAGGAACGCCCACGAATCTGATCAATTACTCTTCGCACTTTGTGAGCGGACATACATATATGTCGAGCGAAAGCTTGTACTTCTGTATCCGAATCGAATCTCCTCTTTTTCTTTTCAAAATGGCCGAAAAAACAAGACCAAAAGGAGCGGCTGCCACGAAAGAGGCCAAACTCCATCGCCGAATACCTTTGGTCATAGCTCGTAGGCCAAGGCAATATGCTTAACACAGGCAAGACCTTTGGATAGATGTGTGAGACCGCGTCTCCGGGTACAAACCTCGATCCCAAGAAAGGTACCCCCTCCGCGTAACAGCACAACAACACAACTCCACCGCCCTCCGGCATCCACGCCTTAGGACAGACGGCGAATCCGAAGCCTCAGAACAGCGAGACCGGTAGAACTAAGGACGGCCGGCCTGGCCTGGTCTATCAAGCAAGCTGATCTTCCTCGGGCTGAGGAGCCTACTAAAAATATTCAATAGATTCACTATATAATATATGCTTCATTTTCGTTTCATTCTCCAAAGATTCACTATATAAAGAAAAAAAGATATATATAAATAAAATAAATAAATATATATATAATTATATTTTTATTTATATCTATATATATTTATATATAAAAAAATATATTATTATATATATATATATATTTATTTATATAAAATTATATATTTATATATATTTATTTATGAAGAGGTTTCATGCTGCTTTGTTTGTGTGTGTGTGTTTTTTATTTGATATGTGTGGAATTCTCCTTCGCTTGCAGCGCCTTTGAGTGAACCTCAGATTTTCATTTTTCACTCTTTTTGACTTTCATTCTCAAAATTGGGATAACTCAAATCTGACCGAGGATCCTATTCTAATCTAATCTTTTAAATCTTATTTCATATTGAAAATGCTATCTTTCAGAGCGTTTTAGTTTCATTATACTCAAATAAAATTGAGGATATCCTGCTCAATGTTTCAGGTCTTTATTGTTTTCGTTTTGTTCGCTTTGCAATGCTTGTTGCTTTAGCTGTAGCGTTTCCGGCTTTGGTTCGAGCAGACTCTTGCAGTAGTTTTCGAGCGAATTGAACTAGACGATTTCATATTTAAAGTTAGCGGGGTAGAACTCTACATAAAGAAAGAGAACCTCACTTGTGCTCAGTCTGAGGGTCGGACCCTCAGTCGACTCGACCCAAACAAAAAACGAAAACATGACTAGAATGGAGTTGGCGGCCCTATCTCAAGAAAGGAGGGGATCATCCGATCTGGAGATATGGCCCTCGACCTGGCGACGGGGTTCGGTTCGCCTCCCGGCCAAATGGTTCTCTTCCCCTCCTACCCAATATGAGGAGAAGTTAGGGTTCGATCCCCGCTTGGCCATCCAACCCTAACTCACGGACTGCCCTCCTATCCCGGCTAAAGAGAGTCGCTTCATTCCCTTGGTGCGGTATAGTAGCATTCGACCATAAATGCTACTCCACCACCGCGAGTCAAGGGAGGAACTGTCTAAGGGATACTCAAAGTCAGAGCTGCTCTGACTAATGTCTGATAAGAGAAGAGGGATATAAGCAGTCAGGCCTGACTTTATTCGCTCTGCTCATACACGCCAAACAATCACGAAGCTACTAAGCGCGCGCTGGTTCTATCCCAGCCAAGCAACCAAAGCAGGAAGGCAGTAATAGTTCAACAACAAAGAGAAGGGGAACAAGCGGGGTAGAGGAATTGGTCGACTCATCAGGCTCATGACCTGAAGACTGCAGGTTCGAATCCTGTCCCCGCCTAATCACTTGAGATGCTGGGGGAGCCGGCAGCTGTGCCCTAACTCATTCCTTTAGTAATGTACTCCTTTCTTTCAGAACCTGGTGTTCTTTCGCCGTAAGGAAGACACACTGTCACACGGCCTAAGAGAGAGAAATCAAAGTCAGTGACGGCGGAGTCGGTCATTCTACTTCCCGGTTATTTTACCAGCCAGCCCACCGTCAAGTAGAGTTTCAACAGTCTCAATGCCCCTAGATTCTCCCATCTGAAAATCTGAGGACGGTTGTGCTAGTTGAAGCCATGATTCCTCAATGGCCCTCTCCTTTCAGTCCTTTCTTTCCCTCTGCTTTCAGTCCTTATTCAGTAGCCAAGGGGAAAGTCTCAAGGTCTTTCATCAATCTCTTTTCGAAATAGCCTTAAACGGACCTACGACATTGGCAAGGGCGACTTTGACTAGCTTGTTGAAAGGGAATTCTCTTTTCGACCTTTGTGGCTTGACCGAGTCAAGCGAATGAAGACCATTCCACTCGTGCCCAGCCAAAAAAGGTGAGCGCCTCGCGCGAGACTCGCTTGAACAACCACTAAAGCTTAAAGAGAATTCCAGTCAAAGTAGTTAAAAAGGATAATTCCACTCAAAATGAAGGACTGACATAGTTTAGTTCATACTTTTGATAATTCCACTCAAACTGAAAGATAGCATTCAACCATTTAGTGAATATTTTGAGAATTCAACTCAAAGGCTCTGAAAGAAAGATTATAAATTGATTTATGATATATATATATGAATATAAAGATTCAACCTTTATATATTATATTCTTTATTACATGGAGAATTTCACGAAAATGAAAGATAGCATTCAACCATATAGTGAGATATAAAATGCATAATCAATATAAAACAAAGAAGCATTCAAGACTGTCTTTTTATATATTTCTCTTTCATTTTTTATCATTTTATATATTTCATTTCAAAACAAAAAGGAACCACACATTTCAAGAAGGCGCTGCAAGCGAAGAGAATTCCACACATATCAAAGAAAGAAAGAAAGAAAGCAGCATGAAACTGAAACCATTTAGTGAATATTGTGAATCTTTTGGGATAAAACTACTATATCTTAAGCTCCGTATGGAAGGATCATATTGATTATGAATCTTTAGGTCAAAAAATGGGAGGAGAATTCCACACATATCAAAAACGCCTCATTCTGACATTTAGTGAACATTTCAGAAAAGAGCTTGAGTAAAGAACGGAACCAGTAAGAGCGGAGTCAAGTCAGAAAAGAAGAGATCAGAAGCTTCGTTTACTACACATAACAACTAAGAAAGCGAGGCAATCCCTCTCTTCTGCTCAACTATCACAGGAGCAGCTCGACTCTAAAGGGAAGCGCATCGCATCCTGCTTCTCTCTCTTATTAGGCGTGGGTTCTTTGGACGGGGGCTATCGTTTAGATATCATCAATGAATTTTATCAATCAATCATTCTGGTCTCTTGTTCATGTGTCTCGCTTCGCTCGCGAGTAAGCAAGTGACCGCATATCGCATTTCGAGTGAGGCGTCTTTCTTCCCTTTTTCTTCAAAGTAGTGCCTTTTGGCGTGTCTTCCACTCGTGCTCAAGAACCGCATGTCACATATCTATCTAAAATCTCGCATGTCATCTATCTAACTTTTCGCATGTTGATAAATCAAAGGTTTCTTTGTTCCCGTCAAGTCGACACGAAACTCGCCGGCATTGCATTGAATCAAGCCCGAGAAAGGCTTGGTAAAAGCATGTCCCAAAGCGAGACCTGTCGTATGCCCTTGCGCATACCGTTGGCCATGCGTTATTGGTCGCTCGATAGTTGAGATTGACCCGCACGAAATCCTCCTTCACGAGGGGGGAGGACGGAATTCCTCTAAACCTTGGTAAGTGGGCTATTGTGGAATCGTAGCACGCATAGCACATTTCCTGGTTATCGGATGGATAACCAAGGGAGCTTTGAGACTGGCGATAACGCTTACCGACGGTGGGTTTCTTTTAAGATATTCAGGCAAGTGAGCGGCACTTGTTCATAACTAAAAGAGGGAATGGGTGATTCCAAGAGCAGACATTCTGGTAGGCGCTACTGGAAAGAGCAAACAAGGAAACTCGCTTCCACAGCGATCACACTACTGGAGTGCCTATATCACACCGATTCATGTCATATACGAGGGCAAGCCTATCTTGGATAGCCGGTGAGCCAGTACTCTCTGCTTAGAGAACACTCGGACAGCTGGTATAAGTCTCAGTCATAGACCAACCCTATGACCACTACAGCAGGTCTGAGTCACCTCGTCATCAGGACTCGCTATTTATGCCTGCAAGGCAACTGGTACCCCAGTACCCCAGTTGTAACGAAGCCTTAGCTACAGAACCTTTGGGACTGATCATCATCTCAAGACGCTCTTCTTTCTCTCATAATGGCCTTCGGAACTGGACTCCACAGGACTGATGCCAATGAAAAAGCGACTGACCAAAGAAAGATTGACGACAAGCGGCTTTCTTTCTCTAGCGAGCAAGATGGAACATATAGATAAAGGGGTCTCAAGAATCGTGCATGAGCGAGCATATAAAAAAAAGGACAATCGGACATCTGCTGATGCGGACAGTGTGCGAGGATTGGTTAGCGGGTACTTGTGCCACTGGGCAGACCTATCCTCCATGAGGAAAGGTACTGCCAACCTTGGGCAAGTATAAACCGGTTCGAGATCACATGGGAACTCATGCCATACGGAGGGCACGGCTTTCTTGAGCGGGGATTAGAAATAGGCGAGAGAAGATGCGATGCTCAAGTCGATGTCGATCGAGCAACTTGCATATTTGAGCGAGCCAATTAGTAGGTCATCTCACTCATATGAGAGCGAGTCGATCACCAACTTTCATATATGATCGAGCCCCTTAGCCGGGCAGATCAAACGAGCAAGTCCGATCGACCAAGCACTTGAATATGAGCGAGCTGCCAACTCATTGATCGAGCAGATATGAGCAAGAGCCGACCGACCACATATGAGCGAGCCGCCCCAACCAATTGATTGGGCGAGCCACTCAGATAAGCAAGTCGACAAAATCTAAATTGAGCAAAGAAAAGAGCCACTCTGACAAGAAACCACCTTCTTCCCTAGCATTCGAACCCACATGCGCCGTTCGTCGGCACCTTGCGAAAGTGCCGTTTATCTCAGCTCCCCTGCGCTAGAGAAAGTCATTAGGTTTGACCTTGAATATTGAATAAGAAGTACATTCTACCAAAATGGGCCAACGCCAATCGCACCGTCGGCAAGTGATGGCGCTCTCTCTCTAATGTCGTATTTAAATGCAGACCAGCGTTAGCTATGAAAACGAACACATTCATAAGCGAGCTAAAACAGCAATTCTGATGACTTGACCGAATCTTATATATATGTCAATTTCAAGTGGGAAGAAAAAAGATTGATTGAATCGCCTGAATCTAAAAAAAGTGATCAAAAACACTGGAGATAAGACGTGATTATGGTATAATATAAAAAAAACGATTCAAGCGGGTTGAATCAAAATAATTCCTTTGAAAGTTCTATTTTTCTCAGAGGTCAATATGAATGTTCTACCATCTTCCATCAACCAACACAGTCAAAAATAAAAAGGAAATACGAGATATAAGGTGTGGAAGTAGGCCATTCTATTGACAAATAGGAGGTTTCCAAGTCCATGCCACAGTACTTCTCACTTCTTGGGTCGTAATTGCAATTGCTATCTTATTAGGTTCAACCACTATAGCAGTTCGGAATCCACAAACCATTCTGACCGAGTTCAGGTTTTAGAGAGAAAACTATTGGAAATGGAAAAAAAAGAAAGCAAATCAGATAAGATAAGGGGGAGGGACGTCGTCCAACCCTAAGCTTCAGAGAAGAAGCGATCAGCATACTCAAGAAAGTGGTTGGCTCGGAAACGGAGCGAAGACCGGGGGACTGGCAAAGGAGCGGATGTCGATGGAGCCGGTGAGAAGGAAGATGGAGAGTCATAATATGGAAGAGTCTAAATGAATGTGACATCGCGAGAGACAAAGGATCGCCGAGTGATGGACACTCCTTTTTATTTTTGACCAGGAGGTGAGAAAGATGCACGTAGAAGCGCGGGGTGATAGCAACTCACGAAACGAAAAAGCATTTCAATAAAGCAAAAAAGACGGATGTGAGCATATAAGAGGGAGGCTGCCCGGTGAGGAGCTGGATGGGGGAGATATCACCCCCTAAAAGAGAGGAAGATTTTCTTTATATAATGAATTGGCAGTCATGACAGCCGAGTTACATGCATCTCGAACAGAAGAGAAAAGCGAAAGACTTTCACCGAGGTGGCGGTTTGTTCGGCCACACCGTTTTGCTGAGGCGTGTGAGGGCAAGATGATGGAGAATGCCGTGAGTGCGTAGATGATCCTGGAAAAGGCGGTGGAGATCTTCTCTGCCCCTGAATCAGAGCGAACGGATTTCACTGAATTTTCTTTCTTTTTTTCGTCTTTCCGCACCTGCTCTGCGTTCTGTTCTCTGCTATCTGCGCAATCAGTCATGGCCTCTCTGAACTTTTCGCAAATGGTCACTCACTGTCAAGGGAGCCACTTTCTTCGGGCAATGCCCATCATTCGGAGTCAACGACAGCTCGGGTATCTTGATGGGAGCATTCCGAGTCCACCGCAGATGATTGAAGACGACTGGAAAAGAAGGGACTATTCAAGTCAGAATCTTTCGTATTAGGACTTGATATGTACAGCTTCAACTCCTCCCTTTCTGAAGAAGTTCTGGCGCAGGTGATCGATCTTCCCTCCGCTCATGAGATCTGGACCACTCTTCACTACAATTTAGCCCGGCTCGAGAGCTCCAACTTCGCCTAGACCTTCAATCTTGCAAGCGAGGTTCTTCCTCAATCACAGATTGATATCGGTTCAAGATAATATGCGAAAAGCTTGCTGCTATCTTTTTTTTTCGATGATGAGAAAGCCCTTTATCTGACTTAGCGGACTTGGAGAATAAAAATGTTCGTCAGAGCTTCAAGCACCACTCGTCCGCCTACACCAACTTTCGCCGAGCTTTGACCGCTGGCGTATGAAGCACGTTTTGTCCGTCCCTACCTCCTCTGCACCCGAAGGAGGCCTTTCTCACTCAAGCTCAACCCTCTCAATCATCATGGCGAGGACGCGGTCGGCACCAAAAAGGTCGCGGAGGACGAGGCCGCGGGCGATCATGGTCTCCTCACACCAATTCTCGTCAATCTTGAAGTCTCTGAGGGCTCTTTCCCAGGCTGCCCTCAACTCACCTGTCAAGTCTGTGGCAAAAAGGGGCATAAAGCACTGAAGTGCTATCATCGTTTAACATAAAAAATGACCAGGAAGGCGTTCTATCGCACCAATAGGGTTGGTATAGTAATGCTATGAATGACCCAGTATCGAAGACTGGTAATATAAAGATATCAGCAGCTGCCATGTCTCTCGCTTCTCCGTCGGACCGTCGCTGGTATCCGGGCTTCCAATCATGTAGCCTTAAAATAATAGCCCTGAGCAGTTTAAGAATAGTCCTTTTCCAATGAAAGGTAATTGCAAGGTGTATACAGGTGATGGTCCACCCCTTCTTACGTACATGTCGGCACTGTCTCTCTATCATCACCACTAGGAAACATAAAAGTAAAAAAAAGTTTTCCTCATTCAAAAACCTGTAATAACTAAACTGAGTCAATTTACGAAGGATTGACAGTGCTAATTTTCATTCACTCCTGATGCATTTGTGGTGAAGGACCTCAGGGGAAACTTATGAGTAAAGGCAGGTGGGGGGCTGTATGCTTTTGACGATGATAGGATGAAGGCGATGACTATGGCAGCTAAGGATGATCCACAAGGGAGAATCAAGCAGTTTTTTGGGCTTGGTCATGCTTGATTTTCTGTCATAGATAGTCTTGGGAGACAGAAAGAACTCCCAAGTTATGTTCATTCTTCTCAGAAAGATTTTTTTAATAGTTGTCAATATGGGAAACATATACAGCTCCCCCTTTCCAGCAGTCATCAAATTTCCTCATTTTAGAACTTGTGCATTCTGATGTGTGTGGACCTGCTCCCGTGCCATCCTTATCTGGGCAATTATGTGACGTTTATTGATGATTACAGTCGGTGTTAGCTACTTTTATTTTTTTTCTTTCAAAATGTTTCGAGCAATGGTTGAAAACGGTCTATTTTCATTCTGAGGACCGATGCAGGAGGCGAGTATCTATCTATCTATTGTTCCTCTTATCTAGATACTGCTGGCATTACTCATCAGTAGTCCTGTCCTTACACACCTCAACAGAATGGAACAGCTGAAAGGAAAAATAGGCTTCTTGTGGAAACTGCACTGATGTTTGAAAGCTCAGTATCTATGGGCTGAAGCATTTAGTACTGCTTTTTTTATCATCAACAGGTTACCTACGCCGGTGCTACAGCACATATCTCCTTAT